GAATTTCTTCCCTTCTTCCACTCCGTTTCGAAGAGTGACTAAGACCAATTCAGTCACGTTTTCATGTTCCAATTGAAGACTTTTCATTTATGATCAAAGGAGAAGATTTCTCTTTTACCAAACATATGCGGATCAAATCACGATCTTCTAATAAGAACAAGAACCCCGATAGAAATCCCTTTGCCCCTCATCCAGAAAGAAGGATCCTTTTTGAGTTTCAATTTGTTCATTTTGAATCCTTTCTATCTTCTACTTATTTTTTGATTTCCTTTTTTTCCTGGATTCTTTATTTCATTTCGATTTTTCTTCTTCTATCCCATAGGTATAGAATCAATAGAGAACCTTTTCTTCTTTATGAATCTATATTATTACATTCCAATTTCTTCCCGATACCTCCCAAGGAAAATCCCCAATTGGATCCAAAATTGACGGGTTAGTGTAAGCTTATCCATGCGGTTATGCACTCTTGAAAAAGGAATCAACTTTCTGAAAGATCCTGGCTTTCGTGCTTTGGTGAGTTGTCCTAGATCCTTTCGATGACCTATGTTGTGTTGAAGGGATATCTATATCATCCGATCGATTGCGTAAGGCCCGCGGTAGAAATGGAACCGGGGAAAGTATACAGAAAAGATAGTTCTTTTCTATTAGATTAGTATTCGTTTTAGTATAAGTTAGTGATCCCCTTAGGGATCCCGGCTCTATGAGTCCTTTCTTCCGTGATGAATTTTTAGCACCAGCCCTACATTTTTTCTCTGTGGACCAAGGGGGCTCAGCAGGAAGAGGATTCATGAGAGAAGCACGGGGGTCAACCTGCTTCAAATATACAACATGGATTCTGGCAATCCAATGGAGTTGGGCCCTCATGTCGATCCGAATGAATCAGTTTTTCTACTCTGTTTTTCTACTCTGGTTGTTCGCCTAAACAAGAAAGGAATTCTTGTTTAGGCAGTTTATATCATCCATACATAGTGCTTTGATCTAAGATTTCAATTCATGCTTCAACAGTAGCATATGAACTAAGGTTGAAACAAGCGAGATATCCAACAAAAATAAGAACGAAAGGGATTAATAAGAAGAACTCATCCGGTATCAATGACTCATATGAAAATAAAGAAAGTGTCAAAGAAAGAAAAGGAGAAGACCCATTAAAAGAAAGAATCATTCTTTTTTCCAGACAGATGAGTCTTATTTATTAGTTTTAGGGATATCAAAATACTCGAAATCTTATTATTTATCAGAGTTCATTTCAAAAGGATCTTCTCACTTATCAGAGTCAAGAATGTTTTAAAGAATTACCCATGGTATATCCAATATATCCTCAATTTTGGATACCAAGGTTGGTAATATCAAGCAGGAATAAATCTGGGAAAGGATTTCTCTTATAAGTTTGAACCCCATCGTATCCAATGTCATTAGCAGAAATTTTTTATAAATTATGGATTCGAAATAATAATTACGATCTTGAATATCTCCTTCGAAAATGATTAAAGAAATAAGATTGCTTTCTTCTATTATCTTCATGTTACGTTTACGAATGTATTTCTTTTTCCTTCGAAAACGAAAAAGACTCCATTTTTCCTTCTTTCCGGATGGTAAAGATTTCTCAGAACATGGATTTGATTCACACTCCATGTTTGAATTGACACTGACATATTGACGCAAGTTTTTTACTTTTGAATCCGATCGATTCATAGATTTCCAAAAAAGATCTCCCAGGTCCGTCTTCTATCTGAAAAGGTAGTTGATCGAGGAACTAGCTCTATAGAATTCTGGATCGGTTTTAATTGGATCAAAAGTTCTTTTTGAAATGAAAGAACTATAATCCACTTTAATTGGATCAAATTGAATTGGATCAAATTGAATTGGAGAAATTCAAGATTTAGAGAATTCTCGATCGGATTTCATTCGATAAAGAGTTCTTGGAAAAATGAAAGATATATAGAATTTCATGTAGATTTTTTGATAGAATTTATCTATTTTATACATGAAAGATTTATACAATGTGTCACCACTCTGTGGGAAATCCTGATCCTGAGGTATCTTTATGTAAGATACCCTTGCAGAAATAGTCAAAAAAAAAGGTTTTTTTTGACCGACGTACAAAGAAATTATTTTGTTGCCAGATATATTGAGGAATTTTTTATATGTAAGATCCTCATTATTAATAGGAAGAAACTCCGTCAAATAGAGATTTTTTCTTTCTCCTATATTGTTATTTCGATTATGGACACGATATAAACAGATCGCTACTACAACAAATACGACACCTGTTAAGACATTTTTGACGACAGCGTGGACATTCTTTCTTATCATTATGTTTTATTGTTATTTAAAAAAAAAAGAAACTAAACAATAAAGTTTAGTTTGAACAATGAAAGGAAAAGTGTGTTTCAATAAAGTTCTTTGTAGAACTTGTGAAAATCCTTTTTTTGAATTGATTTTATTAATGGATTTTCTCTCCTATTAATGGATTTTCCTTGTCCTATTAACTTAACGAATTAGCTATTTTCGAAAAAAAAAAGTTCATATTGAAATTGGACTTCGTGCTCCGAATGAATGATGGTTTAGTCAATACAATATCTCTTCGGCGAAACAGAGGATATCTCGATCGGGGAAGAGAACGGGTAAATCCCATATGACCCAATATATTTGACAAGTTGCACTATATGTCAAGCCAAGCTTTTCGGTTCCAGGACGTTGAAAAGATACTTTTGGTATTCCTAATATTCCAAAATTTGAACCAAAAAATGCATATCCTTTATTCACTTCAATAAGGAAACGTGAAAATCCATGATTTCTTGTCGATTCAAAAAAACTGTAACGAAGGGATTGATTGATCATTCGAATGATCAAAAAGTATCCATTTATTCTCCAATAATGCAATCTTCCCGTTGCGTATTGGTACTTATCGGGTATAGAATAGATCTGCTTCTCTTTGTTTTTACGAACAAAATTGTTCCCTTATCTTGATTTTCAATGAGATGAAATCAAAATGAACCCACAGAATCTACTGAAAAAAAGTTTAGGTACACAGTATCAAAAGTTTAGGTACACATTATATAGTCTTCTTAATTTTGATAAAATAAAGTGACATAGTTTCTATTTCTCTTTTATAAAGGGGTGTTTCCATGGGTTTACCTTGGTATCGTGTTCATACTGTCGTATTGAATGATCCCGGTCGATTGCTTTCTTTTTATTCTTTTTATATAATGAAAGCAACTCTAGTTGCTGGTTGGGCCGGTTCGATGGCTTTATACGAATTAGCTCTCTCTGACCCCGTTCTTGATCCAATGTTGAGATTATGATCAACAATCTTAATATACCTATTATGTTAAGCATCCATGGCTGAATGGTTAAAGCGCCCAACTCATAATTGGCAAATTCGTAGGTTCAATTCCTACTGGATGCACGCTAATGGGAACGTTCAAAAAGTCTATCGGAATTGGCTCTCGGATCTCATCATCCATACATAACGAATTAATTGGTATGGTATATTCATACCATAACATAGGAAGAGTAAGAACTAGAATTCTGATCGATACTGAAACTCATAGGGAAGAAAATGGATTTATGGATGGAATCAAATATGCAGTAGTTAAAGGAAAAAGTCTTCGGGAAGAATCAATCTTTAATTAAATACCAAAATCCAGACGATGTATTTGCGCCATACGCTCATTTACGGACTTATTGTGAAAATTGTGAGACATCCATTTACAAAAAATATGCGCAAAAAAACAAATATATTTGTCAACATTGTGCATTTCATTTACCAATGGAGAGTTTCGATCGAATCGAATCTTTGATTGATTCGGGTACTTGGAGTCCTACGGATGAGAATATGGTTTCTATTGATATGAGATTCTTAGATCCACATAGAAGATTTTGAACAATCTGGAAAATGGAAATGTCGATATTTCTTAGACAATAATGGATTTTTGAGAGGATAAAGAATTTGACTATTTTGACTTTCGTCAAATATAAAGAAGAAATTCTCATAAGATACCGAGAGGAAGGAGAAGTAGATAAGCATTTGTTCAACAATGACAAATTCTTACACGAGGAAGAACTTGAAGACCTTGTATACTTCTAATGTCGAATCAGGATCAACAAAGACAGAAATCAAGGATTGGGTCGAACTCTTCTTGTTAAGGTAATAGCGTCATCTTCTAGGGGCACTTATTATGGGACATACAATGCATTACAGGCGTATGATCATTACGTTTCCACCGGGTTATTCTATTCCACCTCTTCTAGAGAAAAGAACTTCAAGAAAAATACTTAATAACACGGCGATCCATTTATACAAAATCTCTAGTCCGAGCACACGCAAAGGAGCCGTAGACAGTCAAATGAAATCCAATCCACGAAATAAATTGATCTATGGACGACATCGTTGTAGTAAAGGTCGTAATGCCAATGGTAATATGGAGAAAATTGTTTGAAGCACGCACAGAACTGGAAGCGCACCTTCTTTCAAGGAGAGGAGGACGGGTTATTCACATTTCATTTGATGGTCAGAGGCGAATTGAAAGCTAAGCAGTGGTAATGAAGATCCGCCGAAGAGATGTCTCCTACGTTACCCGTAATATGTGGAAGTATCGACGTAATTTGATAGAGTCATTCGGTCTGAATGCTACATGAGAAACATAAGCCAGATGACGGAACGGAGAGACCTAGGATGTAGAAGATGATAACATGAATGATTCGGCAGATTAGGATTCCTAGAATATCCACTCATGTGATACTTCATTATACGATGAAAAGATCTATTTTTTTCTATATCATCATATACATCTAGAAAGCCGTATGCTTTGGAAGAAGCTTGTACAGTTTGGGAAGGGGTTTTTTTGATAAAAAAGAAGAATCTACTTCAACCGATATGCCTTTAGGCACGGCCATACATAACATAGAATTCACACATGGAAAAGGCGGACAATTAGCTAGAGCAGCAGGTGCTGTAGCGAGACTGATTGCAAAAGAGGGTAAATCGGCCACATTAAGATTACCATCTGGGGAGGTTCGTTTGATATCCCAAAACTGCTTAGCAACAATCGGACAAGTGGGTAATGTTGGGGTGAAGCTAAAAAGTTTGGGTAGAGCTGGATCGAAGTGTTGGCTAGGTAAGCGTCCTGTGGTAAGAGGAGTAGTTATGAACCCTGTGGACCATCCACACGGGGGCGGTGAAGGAAAAGCCCCAATTGGTAGAAAAAAACCCGCAACTCCTTGGGGTTATCCTGCGCTTGGAAGAAGAAGTAGGAAAAGGAGAAAATATAGTGATAGTTTGATTCTTCGTCGCCGTAAATAGGAATATTCCAAATCGAATTTTTGGAATTCGAAATAATGTGATGGGCGAACGACGGGAATTGAACCCGCGCATGGTGGATCCACAATCCACTGCCTTGATCCACTTGGCTACATCCGCCCCTTATCTAGCTAAAGAAAGGATTTTGTCTCTTTTCCATTCATCATTATTGTATTTATTCTGACCTCGATACTTAGATCATTCTATTGGACATAGAATGACAATCAATCTTTAACATGCAAAAAAAGGAGTAATCAGCTGTGATAGGTGAAAAAAAAAGAATTGTCAAAAAAAGAATTGTCAAAAAAAGAATTGTCAAAAAAAGAATTGTAGTAAAGAAAAGATTTGTAGCTAAGCATTTATCGGAAACATTTGAAAAAATCAAAATGGGGGAGGAGAGAGAAATAATAGTCACTTGGTCTCGGGCATCTACCATTATACCCTCAATGGTTGGCCATACAATCGGTATTCATAATGGAAAGGAACATATACCTATTTATATAACAGATTCTATGAAAGGTCACAAATTGGGAGAATTCGCGCTTACCCGGAAGGAACCGATAGATGAAAGAAACGATAACGATAATAAATCTGTAATGAAGAATCAAAAAAAATAGGGATCAAACAAAGATTTAAGGAGAAAGAATCTTATGCAAAATCTTAAAAAACTAGGGAATAACCCTATGAAAAAGAACTCAAGTTCAAGTAAAGGAGTCCAAGTTTTAACTCAACATATAGGTATTTCTGCTTCCAAAGCGCGAAGAATAATTGATCAGATTCGCGGACGTTCGTATGAAGAAACACTTATGATACTAAAATTCATGCCTTATCAAGCATCTTCCCTCATTTTCAAATTAGTTTATTCTGCAGCAAGAAATGCTAATCATAATATGGGTTTAAACAATACTGATTTATTCATTAGTAAAGCCGAAGTCAATAGGAGTACTATTAGAAAAAAGACAAGATTCTGTGCTCAAGGACACAGTTATCCAATAAAAAGAATCACGTGTCTTATAACAATCGTACTAAAGGAAAAATCGAAATCTTTATTAGATGAATCTAAAATTTAGATATTAAATTAAAAAGATATGGATGAAAAAAATAAAATAAAATAGAGAATTATGGGACAAAAAACAAATCCACTTTGTTTCAGACTTGGTACAACCCACAGTCATCATTCTGTTTGGTTTGAAGAACCAAAAAAATATTCTACGAGTATACAAGAAGATCAAAAAATACGAAATTTTTTCAAGAATTATATACAATATGAAATCAAAGAATATCTAAAAATTGCTACCAAAAAATTAGAAGAAAAACTACAAAAAAATAATTTTCAACAAAAAAAGCAAAAGAATAAAAAGAATAAAAAACATTATTTTCAAAAAAGTATATTAAATTTACCTCCCTTAGGCTTTGAAGGAATTATACGTATACAAATTGAAAAACAAGGAGTTAGAGCAAAAAAAACATTTGTACGAATCATAATCTATAGCGGATTGATACCAAAATCCTTATTGAAAGGGGAAACACTGGAAAATTTCAAAAAAAATATAAAAAAACAAGAATTCTTCTATTCTATATACCCCAGAAGACTTCGTATTGAACTCGAACACGCTGAAGAACCACTTTATAGCCAACCTAATCTTATTGCGGAATTTATAGCCTTACAATTAAAACAGAGAGTTCCCTTTAGAAAGACAATGAAAAAAGCTATTGATATAACTAAAGATACAGGTACAAAAGGAATAAAAATACAACTCGCAGGCCGTATCGACGGAAAAGATATCGCGCGTAAAGAAGGTAAAAGAAAGGGTAAACTTCCCCTACAAATAATTTGTGCCAAAATAGATTATTATTCTCATACAATTCAAACTGTCTATGGAGTTTTAGGCTTAAAAATTTGGATATTTAGAAAGTAGAATGAATAAAGTAGAAAAAATTGACTTTGTCTTTCCATATTTCTACTAATAATAGAAGAAAAAAAATAAGGAATTCGAATTAGTTAGGGTTAAATAAAAATTTGATTGACTCTTTTAGTATAATTGCTATGCTTAGTGTGTGATTCGTTAGTTTTTTCTCTAAAATTTCAAAATAAGAATTGAAAAAATCAACTAATCCTTACTAAAAACTTATTCTTACTAAAAACTTATTTGATAAAAAAAACTAAAAACCAACCTATTGCTTCGTATTATCAAGATCCCAAGAAAAAGTCACTATATGATTTAAATATGAATAAATCATATATTTGTAGCAACTGAAATCTCTTCTTTTTTCTCTAATTCATAGAGAAAAAATCCGATTATTTAAGTAAAAATAAAGGGATTTTTATAAAAGGAAAGGTGATAGAAAGAAAGAACAAGATATCAATGTTATATCATCCCAATATGTATGGTCTATAAATCACATGATAAAAGAAAAAGCAGTGTAACAAAGCATCAATAATCAAAATTTGAATCTTAATCAAATATTCAATTCAAAAATACTGAAAAAAGAGAAATATTAATAAAATTCAAAAAGAATAAAGAGTCCTGAGTTAATAAAACTAAGGAAATTGACTCAAAAACAAATTTTGTTGGAAGCTCCATTGCAGAGTTTGGGCCTAACCATGAATAGAGAAGCTATGGGAACGACAGAACCTGTGACTATATAGAATTCTATTAAAAAAATTCGAAAAATTCATTAGGTGGGATGGCGGAACAAACTAAGAAAACATTTAATTATTTATTCTGAAAGTGATAAATTGAACCTACGAATAACAGAAAAAAATGAAAAAGAAAATAGTAAATATTCGCCCGCGGAATACCCTTTTATTTACAGAAATCCATTTTTACATGATTCAATAGAAATCATGAAAGAAAAGATTCATTATAAAACAAAGAAGGATCATATTCACTATTTAAAGTGATTGAAATATACATAAATGAATAACACCTCTGCCTTAATTTCTATTCTATTTATATCCTTAATTTTTATTCTATTTATATATATATATAAATATATATAAATATTCCTTTTTTATTGAAAAAATTGAATTCAATTCAATAATGAAATAAATGAATTTGAATCCTTTTTTTATTCGCGAGGAGCTGGATGAGAAGAAATTCTCATGTCCTGTTTTGCAATAGAGATGAGATTTCAAAAAGAACCATCGACTATAACCCAAAAAAAACTAGATTTCGTAAACAACATAGAGGAAGAATGAAGGGAATAGCTCGTCGAGGCAATTCAATTTCTTTTGGCAGATATGCTCTTCAAGCACTTGAACCTGCCTGGATTACAGCTAGACAAATAGAAGCAGGGCGAAGGGCAATAACACGATATGTGCGTCGTGGTGCAAAAATATGGATACGTATATTTCCCGACAAACCTGTTACAATAAGGACTACGGAAACACGGATGGGTTCAGGTAAAGGAGATCCAAAATATTGGGTATGCGTTATTAAACCAGGTCGAATACTTTATGAAATGAGTGGAGTATCAGAAACTATCGCTAGAAGAGCTATCTCAATAGCTGCTCACAAAATGCCTATACAAACTCAATTTCTTATTTCAGAATAGAAATGTAGAAGAAGAAGTAAAGTATTAAAGATTAAAAAGCAAGTGTAGGTTTATTTTTTTCTGGATAGAAAATATTTTTTATTTTATTTTTGTACTGAAATTTAGAAATTGAAATAAAAAAGAAAGATATGATTCAACCTCAAACTATGTTGAATGTAGCAGATAACAGCGGTGCTCGAAAATTGATGTGTATTCGAATCATAGGAGCTAGTAATCAACGATATGCTCAAATTGGTAATGTTATTGTTGCTGTAATCAAAGAAGCAGTTCCCAATATGTCTCTAGAAAAATCAGAAGTAATTCGAGCTGTAATTGTACGTACATGTAAGGAATTCAAATGTGAAGATGGTATGATAATAAAATACGATGACAATGCAGCGGTTGTCATTGATCAAAAAGGAAATCCAAAAGGATCTAGGATTTTTGGTGCAATCACTGAAGAATTGAGAAAATTTCGTTTTACTAAAATTCTCTCATTAGCTCCTGATGTATTATAAATACTAGTAATTGATACTATTAACTAGTAAATGAGACTATTATATATTGGATATCTTAAATAGATTAAATTAGGGGATTTTTTTCGGGTATATATTTGAAAAAAATAAATAAAAAAAGGAAAACATGTTGATTACAAAAAAATTTGCGAGAATCCATAATTCGAATTTGTCATGAGTAAGGACACTATTTCCGATCTTATTACTTTGATAAGAAATGCTGACATGGCTAAAAAAGAAACTGTTCAAATACCATCTACAAACATTACTGAAAGCATTGTTAAGATACTTTTAAGAGAAGGTTTTATTGAAAATGTTCGGAAACATCAAAAAAATAACAAAAATTTCTTGATTTTAACTCTAGGTTTATATAGAAAGACTCAAAAAGGAATATATAGAACTAGAACTATTTTAAAACGTATAAGCCGACCCAGTTTACGAATTTACTCGAAATATCAACGAATTCCTAAGATTCTAGGTGGAATAGGAATTGTAATTCTGTCTACTTCTCGAGGTATAATAACAGATCGAGAAGCTCGACTTCAAAGAATTGGAGGAGAAATTTTATGTTATATATGGTAATTCTCATAAAAATAAAAAAAAAAGCTCTCAGTAATATCATTACTAAAAAAAAGTATATTTTGAATCATTCAATATACAAATTTCATGTAATTTCAAAAATTTCGCAAATTTTACATATTAATACAAAGGGGGTGTACTATGAAAAAGAAAAAAAAAAATAGTAGTCCTGGAAAAGATAACAATGAAAGAGAACGATTTATTTTTGAAGGAACAATTGTGGACCCAATCAAAGATATAATGTTCCACGTACGTTTGGATCATACTGATGAAATCGTTCTGGGTTATCTCTCTGGTAAGATACGTCGTAATCGTATACGTGTATTACTGGGAGATAGAGTCAAGATCCTGATAAATGAATTTGATGCAAAAAAAGGAAAGATTTTTTATAGATTTCCTCCTCAATCAAAAAAGACTCGATTAGAAAAAAGTAAGAATGACCATCAAGCGATAGAGAATACCACCTCTACTGAATCATTGTTGAACACAGAAACCACAAATCCAATAAGCAGCGATTCCCCTCAATCAACAGATCAAGGGAATAGCAAAGACACAACGCCTAACCAAGATTAGGCAGATTGGGTTTATTTTTCTGAAAAAGCAAAAGATTTTGAATTTCACTATAATATCTTTTCCATATCCTTTTATCTTTTCCATATCCATCGATAGGGGTGGGTATGGAACTATGATCGGTTAAACCAACGACTATTCATGATCCCATATGGAATCAATTATATAATTTTCGAAAATAAAGAAGACTTTTATGATAAAACTTCGTTTGAGACGATGTGGGAAAAAGCAACGTGCGACTTGAAGGACATAATTTTCTGTGGATTTTGGCATCCACCGTTTTCTTTCTATAGTAATGAAAATGCTTTTGGCTCGACATAATTTGTTCTGTTCAAAAACCTAGGTTGTCCGTAAACAGTACATGATGAAGCTCGAAGTTTGATTTTTTTATTTGTTCTATCAAACAAGGGAAAGAATCCAGGGTTAGTGAGAATTAACTTATTTAATTCTAATTAATTTAAATAAACTTTGTAAGTATATTCTTAACATCGAGATCAAAAAAAAATCCAATTCAAACAAGAAAAAAAAAGAGAGAGAAAGTGAAATTTTTGAAAACTGGTAAAACTCTTTTGATTATATGGAAATGAATCCTTCGTATTTTATTTATAAATATAAGGAAATCAGAAAGAAGGGGTGTTGCTTTCCCTTTGACAGGAATAAAGATCTCCAAAGTAATGTATAAACCTAAAGATTCCAAAAAGAAAATATAAAGGATTCCGGAACAAGAAAATACTTTGTTGAAATTATCTCAACAATATAATTGGATCATTTTAATGAATCTAAATATCTTTCTTAGAGATAAAACAAACAAAAGAGTTTATAGACAGCTCAAGAAATTTCTTCATAAGGATTTCCCTTTGAACTTTCTAAAAATTATTTAACTTGAGTAATGAGTCAAAATGATATTTTTTTCTATTTTTTCTATAACGAAAAGGAAAAAGGAACTTTATTTGAATCATCGTCTAATTCATGATTTTTTGAGCCCATTTTCCATTCTATACATAAATTTGAATCATTTTTCTTGAGCCGTATGAGGTGAAAATTTCATATACGTTTCTAGGGAGGCTTTTTTTTATCTATATCTATCCCAATGAGCCATCTATCGAATCGTTGCAATTGATGCTCGATCCCGAAGAGAAGGAAGAGATCTTGGAAAAGTAGGTTTTTATGATCCAATAAATAAAAAAACTTATTTAAATTTTTCTGCTATTCGTTTTTTTCTTAAAAAAGGTGCTCAACCTACAGAGACTGTTCATGATATATTAAGAAGGGCAGAATTTTTTAAAGAAAGAAGTTTGGGTTAATGAAAGCAAGGAAAGAACGAAATTTCGAAATATAAAAATAAAAAAAGATATACCATTTAAGTAGGAGAAAAGGATTAATAAGGTATGATTATACTATAATCAGATAAGGTTTTATCTTAATAAGGTATGATTCGATTATATCGAAGATGATATATTATATTGAATAATATAAATATTCAATTTTTCTATATTGATTTTCTCTTTTGAGACGTAAGCGAATATTTTTGCAATTTATAGCAATGTATAGAAGAAAAAAAGAAAAAAAAAAGATTTATGAACAAAAAAGCAAAAAATGACACCATAGTTGGCATTGTGGACGATAAAATATTCCACGTACTTTTGGATAATACCGATGAAACCGTTCTGGGTTATCTCTCTTTTAATATATGTCGTAATCGTATACCTATATTATTGGGAAATAGAGTCAAGATCCAGATAAATGGATCTTATTCAAAAAAAGGAAAGATTTTTTTTTGATAGATTTCCTACTCCATCCAAATCAAAAAAAATTTATTATTGAGTTTCAAAAAAAACTCGATTAGAAAAAAGTAAAAATGACCATCAAGCGATAGAGAATACCACCTCTACTGAATCATTGTTGAACACAGAAACTACAAATCCAATAAGCAGTGATTCCCCTCAATCAACAGATCAAAGGAATAGCAAAGACACAACGCCTAACCAAGATTAGGCAGATTAGGTTTTTTATTCTCTTTCTGAGACCTAATTAGGAGTTTTTTATCCCAATAAAATAATCAAAAAAAATATATGAGTCTTATTTTTTCCCAATAAATTCAACAAAGAAAAAAGATAATACATAAGAAATATGAAAATTGGAGCATCAGTTCGTAAAATTTGTAAAAGATGTCGATTAGTTCGTAGGCGTAAACAACTTACGGTAATTTGTCCCAATCTGAAACATAAAAAAAGGCAAGGTTAATCTTTCTCATTAAAAAAACCTTTCTTTAGAAATTCTTGATCACTTTGTTCAACAACTTTATCGATACAGGAAAAAAGGAAAAAGTTTTTTTATTGCTGAAATGGTACTATCGATAATTATATTATTTATATTGTTTTAATAAAGAACATTGAAGAATTCAAAAAACGGAAAGAGAGGGATTCGAACCCTCGGTAAACAAAAGTCTACATAGCAGTTCCAATGCTACGCCTTCAACCACTCGGCCATCTCTCCTATATTATAATTTCTTTATATATATAATATATATTTTCTATATTTTTTGATGAAAAATTGAGTGAATAGGCAGTTTTCTTTTCTTATTACTAATAGGTTTCATAAGAATAAATAATACCTTTCCAATTTTCTATTTTCTTTTAGAGAAAATACTCCATGGATCTATTTAAAAGTAGATAATCGTCCGATGGATTTTTTATTTCAAATTTATGGTGTGGCATATTTATTATGCCACATATTATGCAAATAAAACATATAATTAATATTTTGAAGGTTTATTTTATGATGAAAATATTTTTCTGTTGTTTGAATTATAACCAAAAAAACTTCTTGAATTATCTACATAACATAGTCAAATAAAATCTTTTTTTATTTTATTGAACTTAAATGAAACAAAAACCTATTGATTAGTAGAATATGAAATTGGAATAAAAAGTAAACTATTTCATATCTTTCCTTGTCTTTTTTTTTTTTTACGTAATTTTTGACTTTATATTTACTTTGTTGTTAGGATCATTTTCCCGAGGGGTAATGAAAAGAATTATATAACGGATTACTAATTATGCCTAGATCGCGTATAAATGGAAATTTTATAGATAAGACCTTTTCAATTGTAGCCAATATATTGTTGGGAATAATTCCAACAACTTCAGGAGAAAAAAAGGCATTTACCTATTACAGAGATGGTGTGATTTGATTCTTTTTTCTTGTTTTTTTTTAGTCTGTAGTTAAGTCTTACAAGAAAAACGTGTTGCGGCATAGAAAAAACCTAATAATGAAAAGAAACCTACGCTTGGTGAAGGTGAAGTTTGTGAGGGTAGAACAAGAAATCTAAATCCCTTCTGTCGTGTATCCTCGATTGATGCAATCTCAGATGCTTTAATCGTCCATTTGAGCATTGAGCAAAAGATTAAACCTATAGGTTTCTTCGTATTGCGGGTCAATCCTACTCTACTAAATACCCTATTAAGTATAGGGAAAAAGCACTACACTTAGAAATCAACAAAACAAAAACTTTGTTCGAAATAACCCTTTTCCTTATAAGTATCGGGACTGAAAAGAATGGTTGGGACAACAAACATCCATTTCGTTCGTACTTTGGATACCCATAAAGCCATCAAAGATCGTTGAAGTAACTAATTCCCAGAAACAGAAAGCGTTAATAACAAAGAAATTATTGGAGTTACCTTTTTCATTTCATCTACTACTAATATGTATCCATTTCATCTACTACTAATATGTAGTAGTAATATGATAAGTTGGTGTTAAGAAAAAACCTCTGATGAGAAGGTTGACTAGAGATTTCTAGTAAAAATACTAGCTTCTTTCAGTTCATAATAAGATGAGAATAGTTAAATTTGAATTCCAAAGATTTTTTCCTCAGTATTATGTACAGAAGGTAGGAGCCGTATGAAATGAAAATATCATGTACGGTTCTGGAACGGAGACTTTTTCAATAGAATGAACGACCGTAACGAATGTTGGCTCAATCCGAAGGAAATTATGCAGAAGCTTTACAGAATTATTATGAAGCTACGCGACCAGAAATGGATCCTTATGACCGAAGTTATATACTCTACAACATAGGCCTTATACACACAAGCAATGGAGAGCATACAAAAGCTTTGGAATATTATTTTCGAGCACTAGAACGAAATCCTTTTTTACCGCAAGCTTTTAATAATATGGCTGTGATCTGTCATTACGTGCGACTATCTCTACTATAGAAAAAAAAGAAATTAACTAGTATCTACTAGATAAAATAGGATTTCTACATAAAAATCGTCAAAAACAACGATTTTTATCAGCTGTAGCAAATAAAGAGATTTTACGAAAATCAAAATAGGTAGAAAAAAGCCTCTACTTTATTATTCTATGGATACAAAATCAAATTGATAGAGGAAGCATCGTAAAGATCAATTAGCGAGCTATTGTGTCGATAAAGTTAAGAACTGCTTACTTATGTCATGATAGGGGACATTAAGTTAGGAATCCACTTATGTAATAGAGTTGATCCACTAAGATATTAAGCAGCGGTGTAGTATTAGATCCCAAAGATAGTAAGTCTTTTTTTTTTTATTGAGAAAATTCTTTTTCAAAGATTCTATAGTGATTTCCTATGAAAATGAGATAGTTACCTCTCAGAAAATCATAAGAATATATTTATGAGCTATATATGCTTTATTCTTCTGAAGGTGGGAAGAAAAGAAAAAACTGATTGATTATTTATTAACGAAATTAGAGTTTGAAACTTACTGTAATTAACTTTTTCTTTTGTTATAATTAAAAATATAATAAAAAAAAATCAAGAAAAATTGAATTATTCAATATAGAAGAAATCAGGATAAAAGAAATCAGAATAGGATAGATAGAAAAAAAAGAATAGATTATTGAGCCGTATGAGGTAGGAAACTCTCAAGTACAGTTCTAAGGGAAAGAATTTTCTATTCCGACCGGGGAGAAAAGGCCATTCTAGAGAGCGATTCTGAAATTGCGGAGGCTTGGTCCAATCAAGCTGCTGAGTATTGGAAACAAGCTATAGCACTTACTCCAAGCAATTATATTGAAGCACATAATTGGTTGAAGATTACAAAGCGTTTCGAACTTTAATAAGATAAGATTACTCTATATTTTTATTTTGAATCCACATTCAATTCATTAAAAAAAATGAGTTTTATTTTCTTTTTCTTATTTATTAGAAAATAAAAAGAAACCCATTAAAGAAATCAAATTGATTAAGAAGATCTAATCAAGAATTTGATTATAGCCTTTCCTCAAATATTTTTTATTTTTTTATGTATTTGAAACTCGAATTTTCCTTTTTTTTAGCTTATCCCAATTCCTGTATGATTCAAGAAAATCTGGTTGCTTAGTTTGAAAATTTCATTTGAGAATATGCTGATTTACGTTTCCTTATTCCAGTGCATCAAAATATTTGAAAAAATTTCATTCAATTTTATGCCTTTAGGTGTACCAAAAGTACCGTATCGCCGTATTTTAGACGAAAAACCGATTTGGATTGACCTATACGAACGACTTTACAAAGAAAGAGTACTATTTATATGCAAAGAAATTACGACACCTTTCGACAATCGAATTATCGCTCTCTTGTTACTGCTGAATGAAAAAACTGATCTTTATGATACTGATGTTTATATATATATAAACTCTCCCGGTGGAGGAGCACACGAATCAATAGCCATTTATGATACTATCAAATGTATGTTACCTGATGTGTGTACAATAGCTATGGGATTAGCTGCATCAGGGGCATCATTAATTCTGGTCGGAGGAACACGTACTAAACGGGTAGCATTTCCTAACGCTAGGATTTTGATTCACCAACCTAGAAGTGCCCGTATTAGGACAAATATAGATGTATTAATGATGGAAGCAGAAGATATGCTTGAACTTCGTAACACAATTGCGGATATTTATGCAAAAAATACAGATCAACCTATAAATGTTATACAAAAGGATCTGGAAAGAGACTATTTTATGTCGGCAACAGAAGCTCAAGATTATGGGATTATCGATCGCGTAGTAGAGTTCAAAAAATAAAATGAAATAAAATCCTGAATGATCTGAGTGATTTTGTGTAAATCTATTTCAAACTCGAATTTTCCTTTTTTGAATATTGAGTATTCAATATTCAAAAAAGGAAAATTTAGAAAAATAACATCTGGTTAAGATCGATCTAAACCAAAAAATTTTATTCTGTTATAGATATATACACAATATGCCAACTATTACACAACTTCTTAGAAACATAAGACAGCCAAAAAAAAATGTTAAGAAATCTCCCGCTCTTAAAGGATGTCCTCAGCGTCGAGGAACATGTACTAGGGTGTATGTGCGACTCGTTTAGATCATGAATTCGAACAGACGAAAGAATTTTTTCAGTATCAACGACCGGTACTGATGAATAGGATAGTAACATAAAGGTATATTATATACCTATTTATTCTATAAAATTTATGGTTTCCATTGGTCAAAATCCAATAATTTTCTTATTTTAAATAAGAAGCAATTCTCCATTGGTAGCAAAAAGTTATCCATTAAGCGGAGGAAATAGTATTACATTATAGGAAGCATGTTCCTTTTTGAGAAAGAACGGACTCATAGGGTTAGCTACCTAGCCAACTTTTGGAATTAAATGCCGTCACTGTATGGATAACTCTTAGTGTGAAAAGGGCTATTACTTTCTAATTAATAGGTAGAGCCAAAGAATATGAACTATACAAGTTCACAAAATCTTTTTATTAATTGAAAAAAGAAGCTCCGGTGTATAGAGAGGACCTCACCGTTTGAGAGGTAACCATAGAAACGATGGAACCCACTATTTTTTTTGAATGAATATAGAATTCTTTATTTAAGAATGGGAAGAAAAGCAAGAATCGTGGTTGGGAAGGTTATAGTAGCAAAAGCCATTGGAATCGATATTTGATATATTGGAATAATTTGTTTTGTTATTGATTGACTCTAGACGGAGAAAAGAATAACTGAAAGAAAAGAAATCTAACCCATTAGTTATTTTATTCAATAAGATTTAATTTTATTCAATGAGCAGAGTGAGACGAGGATATATAGCTCGAAGACGTCGAAAAAAAAATCGTTCCCTTGTATCAGGTTTTAGAGGAGCTCATTCAAGACATACTCGAATGATTATTCAACAGAAAATGAGAGGTTTGTTTTACTCTCATCGAGATAGAGGCAGGAAAAAGAGGTATTTTCGTCGTTTGTGGATCACTAGAATAAATGCAGTAACTCGTGAAAACGAAATATTTGATAGTTATTCTAAGTTTATCTACAATTTGTATAAGAAGCAATCCTTTCTTAATCGTAAAATACTTTCACAAATAGCTATATCAAATAAGATTGGTCTTTATAAGATTTCTGATAAAATATTTAAACCTAATAAGGTTTATGAAGAGATACTCAAATAATTTATTAGTAATGATTAAAACAGAATTCCCCGGAGAATGAACTCCGGGAAGATCCGGTAAGATATAGAAGAAAAAAAATTCAGATAAAAATGAACAGTAGCAATTACAAAAATATTTCAATAAATAAAGATTTTTTTACTTTTTTTATTTATAACACAAGAATCCAATCTGATTTCTAAGCTTTTTCAAACAAAATATTTGAACTTGAGTTCCAATTTGGGGTTTTGAGTCAATTGGGAAATAGGCTTATGGATTTATTGTTTTATGACGACTAGTTCTTGATTTGTTTTTAAAAAGAGTAGTTCCTGGTTCGATTTTAGGACGAAGAATTTTCGTCTCAGTTTTAGGACGAGTTTTTAGTGATCTTCTTTTATTTCTCTTTTTCTTTTTGTCTTTTTTTTTACGACGACGTTCTAAGATCTCGAGCCATTTTTTCTTAAAATGTAGCTCATTTTCAATAAAAGGTAATAAAGCTAAAAAACGAGCTTTTTTTATAGCATTAGTCATTAATCGTTGGTGTCTCAAGGTTAATTTAGTAACTCGTCTAGGTATAATTCTTCCTGCTAAACCAATAAATCGACCAATTGAATGTATATTCCTATAATGGATTTGCTTCCTTGATCCAAGACAAAAACGCATATTACGTTGGTTAAGAATACCCACCAAGTATTTAGAATATTTAGAATATTTATAACGAAATTCAAATTCACGACGAAACAAAAGGTATTTCCGAAGAGGAATATATTGACACATTTTCCGTAAACGAGATTTTTTGGATTTAGAAAAATCTTGTTTGAATTTATGAAAAGGGTTGTTGAATTTACCAAGAGGTTGCTTGGCTTTACGAACAAGAGGTTGCTTGGCTTTACGAACAAGAGGTTGCTTAAGTCTATTCATGGTTTATTCCTTATCTCTAAAATTCGATTTCTTGATTCATTTAAGATCCAACTAAAATAGGTTTTGATTCAGATATCATTTTCTGAATTTCATTTATATATTTATATATTGAATATATACAAATGATATAATCTCCACGTTAAAATGAGATTAGGTTTAATAGATATTCTTTCCATTTATATATACATATATAAATTATGTATAATAATATGGTAAGTTCTTACTTTATTTATTGTTTGCAAAGATAGAAAACATGATGTTTGTTTTCTTTGATCTATTTCTTTATTTTTATTTCCCTATGAGTCGTATGTTTGTTACAATAGCGACAAAATTTTCTCAATTCTAATAAATTTAGTGTATTGGAACGATTCTTTTGAGTAATATATCTAGAAATACCCATTGATTTTTTATTGACATTTCTTCGAACACAACTAGTACATTCCAAAAAAACTCTGATTCTTACATCTTTCCCTTTAGCCATGAACCTCCTTTATATCTTTTGATTGGTTTAACTTAAACTCTCCTATTTTTTTTCGGTTTTTGAATCGAAAAAGAAGAAAAAAATCAGTAAAAATTCTTAACTAGTTATTACATTTCTAAAGATTTTTTTGATCTTAAATTATCTAGTTAATTAAATATGTATTGTATTATTTTAATTAATAAAAAATAGAATAAAAATTAAGTAATAAAATTTCTTTCTAACTATCTAGTTAGATTGGAAACCCTCATAACTTACTTATTTCAGTCTCTTCTTTTCGACTATTATTTCGTGTAGCTTACGCTAGACTAATGAATCCCATTTTTTTCCAAAATTCGATCTTGAGCGGACTTACTGGATTTCTATTCACTGAATTTTGGATGAGCTAAACTTTTTCTTTATATCCCTTTTATCTATCGTAAAGATTTGAAAAAAGAATCGTCACATGGAATTCTATTCTCCTTCATTTCTTCACATATTAATAACTAAAATCAAAAAAAAGGAAATGATAAAGCATCTGGGAATAAACGATTTATTTCTATTAATAGACCTGCTAAAGAACCAAACCATAGAGTACTTATCACAGGTGCCACAGAGAGATATGTTTTTATATCTTGCATTGCAAATTCTCTTTCATTATTTTATTGGAATACATGTATGGTCAGATGCTTTAGTTCAAGATTTTTTGAACTGATTTTTCCTTTTTTTTTACACTCAATTCCTATCTAAAATTGATATGTACAATGAACCAATAGATAAGAATTTCCTGTCCCACCTAATAAACAAAAGAAAGAAGTCCAGCATTACTGCTCAAATATGAATTCTTCATTTATAGGTTAGATTGGGTTTCAGATATATATTATTTATTATAGTATTATAGTAATAAATGACAAGAAACTTTGATATATATAGAGAAAAAAATGATCATATATATGGAAAATAAGACAAGGATTTTGTAAAATGACACTGTACAGCAAGTTCGAAAAGGGGTGTAGCGCAGCTTGGTAGCGCGTTTGTTTTGGGTACAAAATGTCACAGGTTCAAATCCTGTCATCCCTACCTATTACTTTTCCTATGGGAAGTGAAGAGGAATTCACTAAGATCGTGAATTTGCGGATACTATATGTATAAGAAATGCGTTAGGATAGAAATAGAAAAAGATCTTTTTGATTTTACAAGCGCTCTTAGTTCAGTTCGGTAGAACGCGGGTCTCCAAAACCCGATGTCGTAGGTTCAAATCCTACAGAGCGTGTTTTCGTCTATACAAAAACAAAACGAAGTGAAATTCAAACTGAAATTTGACCTCCGCTCCGAAAAAAGTCAATAAAAAAAAAATTGATTAAATCAAAGGTCCAACTGATCACCACGTCTGTATTGTAAATATGCAGTCACGAATAATCCTGCTAAAGTGATAGGAATTAGGCCCAAGACAATTCCAAATAGAAAAACTTCAATCATTTTGGTTTGAGCAGATAAAAAAAGGTTAAGATCTATCTTTAAATATTAATCTGAATTATCCATGAATCTCAATGATCAAGAAAATAATTGGCAATTTTTGCAGAAAGAACCATAGAATACCTGAAATTACTGAGAAAGATTTTTATGAATTTTTCATTCAATTCATTTCAAATAAGTCGTATCTTTCTTAAACCAATAAATAGAACTAAGGTTATAGTTAAAGCAGCCAGTAAAAAACTGAAATAACTAGTTATAGTAAGCATGAAAAGGCTAAATTCAATATGTTTTTTTACTACATATATTGATAAAATATTTACCTAAGTTCCAAATACGATAGGAATCAGAACCATATATATAGAATCCATTATTTATAATAGAATCCGATGAGAAATTCACGATTCATTGATCATTATCGATAAAATACTAAAAAAAAAGAGTTGATTTGAAAAGAATTTCTATTTGAATCATTTCTTTTCATAATTGATCATAAATAGAAGTTGTTCCAAGAATATCTTCTTTTTGTCCTATGTTTTCTTTATTTCATTTATTATTATCTACCATTTTTTATTTCTCAATTCTGTATTTATTAAATTATTTGTGTTTATTTTTGATTATTTTTTATTCTAACATACCACCGAATTCCTTGAAATGAAAGGATTCAAATAAGAGTTATATTATAAAATTCACATATATACATATATGTATATAGTGTAATATATACAAATAGATAGGTTTCCTTTGGAAAAAATAAAATATTTTTGAAATAAGAAGCTGACAGCAAAAGCCATTGGAATCAATATTTTATTTCGAATCGATATTTTATATATTAGAGTAATCTGTTTTTTTATTGATTGACTCTAATCAATTCAAAATATCTTTTCTCTATAAAGGACCCGAAATACCTTGTTTACGTATCATTAGAAAGTGCATCAACATAAATACAGCAGTTAAGAAGAGGCAATCCAAAAGTATTGTAAACTGTAAAAAGAGTCAAAGTGGATTGGCCGACACTAGCACTTCCACGTAATAACTCCACTAAAATCCTATTAGTGGAATGGCTTCAGGTACATCAGTAACGATATTGACTGCCCAATAACCAATTTGGTCCCGAGGTAAGGAATAACCAGTTACATGCCAGCCAAAACCACACCTGTAACCTAAGTTAATTCGCGGAAATTCACCAGTGAGATACACATTAAATACGTGTAGAATCATCATTAGAATCATGATACTTGCTGACCATCGATGAACGGATCCAGTCAAAGTTGACTTCAGTCATTATATATTGAACAGACGAGAAAGCTTCTGTAACAGTAGGATGGTAGTAAAAAGTCATAGCAAAACCTGTAGCTACTTGTTATGTCAATAATAGAATATATTTCATGAATGATATTAAGATGGTTTTTTTTATCTTCTTCATTTTATCATTGTCAAATTGAGCGTAAAAAATGATTCAATCAAATGGAATCTTGTATCTTTATTTACATTTATATATTTTATTTATATATTTTTGTCCTCTTTCTATTATTCTTTCATTAAGACCGATCTTTTCGGAATTCTTATCATAATTGGCTAAAATCACTTTAGTTAGTTAAGCTTTCAAATTCTATTTTTCGAAGATGATTACTTGCCATTTCGAAGCTAATAAAAGAAAGCTTATAAGAATTTTAAGTATCCTTTATTGATTTATTACATCTATTGAATAGATGTAAAGTTATCGAT